ATTAAAATTACAACTAAAATTATAGCATTAACAACACTAATATTATCAACAATAATTATTATCAGATCAGAAAATTGATTTAGTATATGAATTGGATTAGAAATTAATATATTATCATTTATTCCAATTTTAAAAAAAAATAAAAATAAAAATTCATCAGAAGCAAAAATAATATATTTATTAATCCAAGCTATAAGATCAATTTTATTTTTATTTACAATTATTATAACACCAACAATAATAATAATAAGAAATATAAACTTATCTATATTATTAATAAATATAACTATATTCATAAAAATAGGTATAGCCCCAATACATATATGATTTGTTAATATTATAAACAAGATCAGATGAGAAAATTGTATTATTTTAATGACGTGACAAAAAATTGGGCCTATATTTATTTTATCAAACATAAACATAAATAAAACAATTATTATAATTATAACAACATTTAGTGCAATTATTGGAGCTATTGGTGGAATCAATCAAACATCTATAAAAATAATCCTTGCATTCTCATCAATTAATCATATAGGATGATTATTTTTTTGTATAAAATTTGACAATGAAATATGAATTAAATATTTAATTATTTATAGATTTTTAATAATAAACCTAATTATATTTTTAAAAAAAAATTCAATAAATTATATTAATCAAATAACAATCAACATAAAAACAAAAACACAAAAAATAAATATTATTATCATAATAATAAGAATTGGTGGATTACCACCATTTATAGGATTTTTACCTAAATGAATTGTTATTCAATCAATTTTACCTTCAAATGAGATAATTATTATATTAGTTCTTATAATAACATCAATAATTACATTATTCTATTATATACGAATAATTTCTCCAATTATTTTAATAAACTCAACAACACAAAAATGAATAATAAAATCATATGAAAATAAAAAAATAATAACATGAAACTTATTATTTAATTTAATATTACCAATAACAATATTATTAAATATAATATAAATCCTTAAGTTAATCAAAACTATTAACCTTCAAAGTTAAAAATATAAATTAAATTTTATAGGTTTTAGTAAAAAATTACTACTTTAGAATTGCAGTCTAAAATCATATATTGAATATAAAACCTGATAAAGGGAATTAACTCCATATATAAATTTACAATTTACAACCTATAAATCAGACACTTCATCAATATTTATTAAAAAATTTTATTTTAATAGAACAATAAAATTGAACAAATGAATATACTCTACAAATCATAAAGATATTGGTACTTTATATTTTATACTAGGAATTTGATCTAGAATAATTGGTATATCAATAAGATGAATTATTCGAATTGAATTAGGACAACCCGGATCTTTTATTGGAAATGACCAAATTTATAATACAATTGTTACTGCTCATGCATTTATTATAATTTTCTTTATAGTTATACCAATTATAATTGGAGGTTTTGGAAATTGACTGGTTCCTTTAATAATTGGAGCACCAGATATAGCATTTCCACGAATAAATAATATAAGATTTTGATTATTACCACCATCACTAACATTATTACTAACAAGAAGAATAGTAGATACAGGTGTAGGAACAGGATGAACAGTATACCCACCATTATCCAGAAATATTGCTCATAATGGAGCATCAGTTGATTTAGCTATTTTTTCATTACATTTAGCTGGTGTTTCATCTATTTTAGGAGCTGTAAACTTTATTTCAACAATTATAAATATACGAACAACGGGGATATCTAGAGAAAAAATTCCATTATTTGTATGATCTGTAGGTATTACAGCCCTATTATTATTACTATCATTACCTGTATTAGCAGGAGCAATCACTATATTATTAACAGATCGTAATTTAAATACATCATTCTTTGACCCAGCAGGAGGTGGTGATCCAGTATTATATCAACACTTATTTTGATTTTTTGGTCACCCTGAAGTTTACATTTTAATCTTACCAGGATTTGGTATTATTTCACAAATTATTAGACAAGAAAGAGGAAAAATTAATGCATTTGGTTCAACCGGTATAATTTATGCTATATTAGCAATTGGATTACTAGGATTTATTGTATGAGCACATCACATATTTACTGTAGGAATAGATGTAGACACACGAGCATATTTTACTTCAGCAACTATAATTATTGCAATCCCAACAGGAATTAAGATTTTTAGATGATTAGCCACAATTCATGGATCAATTATTAATTATACTCCCACAACTTTATGAACACTGGGATTTGTATTTTTATTTACTATTGGTGGTTTAACGGGTATTATTTTAGCAAATTCATCAATTGACATCATTTTACATGATACATATTATGTAGTTGCTCATTTCCATTATGTTTTATCAATAGGAGCAGTATTTGCTATTATAGCGGGATTCATTCAATGATATCCATTATTTACAGGTATAACAATAAACCCTAAATGATTAAAAACCCAATTCATTACCATGTTCATCGGAGTGAATTTAACATTTTTCCCACAACACTTTTTAGGACTTAGAGGCATGCCACGACGTTACTCAGATTACCCAGATATATATATATCATGAAATATTATTTCATCAATTGGATCAACTATTTCTATCCTAGGAACAATAATATTTGTATTTATTATATGAGAAAGAATAATTTCAAAACGTAAAATTATATTTATCATAAACTTAAATTCTAGAATTGAATGATTACAAAAATATCCACCAGCTGAACATTCATATAACGAAATACCTATTATATTTAATTTTCAATATGGCAGAAATAATGCTATGAACTTAAGATTCATCCATAAAGATTTATCTTTTATTGAAAATAGCTAAATGATCACAAATTAACTTACAAGACGCTAATTCACCTATCATAGAACAATTAATTTTTTTTCATGACAACACTATAATTATTTTATTAATAATTACAACTCTAATTGCATGAGTTATAATTAAGATAGTCCCAAACAAAATAATTAATCGATTCATAATAGAAAATCAAATAATTGAAATTATTTGAACAATTATTCCAGCAATAATTTTAGTATTAATTGCTCTTCCATCACTAAAAATTTTATATATAATAGACGAAATTAAAACACCAACAATTACAATTAAAGCAATTGGTCATCAATGATACTGAAGTTATGAATATTCAGATTTCAAAAATATTGAATTTGATTCTTATATAAAACCAACTAATGAAATCGAAAATAATGAATTCCGATTACTTGAAACTGATAATCACATTGTATTACCAATAAACAACCAAATCCGGATTTTAGTTACAGCAACAGATGTATTACACTCATGAACAATTCCATCACTAGGTGTAAAAATTGATGCAATTCCAGGACGATTAAATCAAGGTCTTATTTTTATAAACCGACCGGGTATTATATATGGACAATGCTCAGAAATTTGTGGAGCAAACCACAGATTTATACCTATTACTATTGAAAGAGTAACAACTAAACAATTTATCAAATGATTAAAAAATAACTCATTAAGTGGCTGAAAAGTTAAGTAATGGTCTCTTAAACCAATTGATAGTAAATTAACAAATACTCTTAATGGAAAAATTAGTTTATAAAAAACATGAATATGTCAAATTCAAAAAATTAATTTTAATATTTTTCTATACCACAAATATCACCTTTAGCATGATTCAAATTAATAATTATATTTACATTGATATTAATTATTGTAAATACATTATTATATTTTAATAAAAATTATCAAACTAAATTAAGAAAAAAAAACATTTTAAAAAAAAATTTAAACTGAAAATGATAACTAACCTATTTTCAACATTTGACCCATCAACATCTATAAATTATTCAATAAATTGAAACAGAACATTTATTATTATCATTTTATTTCCTTATAGATATTGAATAATAAGATCACGATTCAGAAAAATCTATCAAATTATCTGAAATAATTTACATAATGAATTCAAAACACTTTTAAAAGAAAGTAAAGGATTAACTATAATAATAACATCAATATTTTTATTTATTTTAATTAACAACATAATAGGTCTATTACCATATATCTTTACTAGATCAAGACACCTAGTATTCTCATTAACAATTTCAGTGCCATTATGATTATCAATTATATTATTTGGTTGAATTAAAAAAACAAAACATATATTTAGTCATTTAATTCCAATAGGAACACCGGGACCATTAATACCATTTATAGTATGTATTGAAACAATTAGAAACTTAATTCGACCAGGTTCACTTGCAGTACGATTAACAGCTAATATAATTGCTGGACATTTACTTATAAGTTTATTAGGAAATAATACTACTAATGCTACAAGAATAATTATTATAATATTAATAATTATTCAAATTATATTAATATTATTTGAAACAGCAGTTGCTGTAATCCAAGCATATGTATTTTCAATTCTAACAACTCTTTATTCTAGTGAAGTAAATTATGCAAAAACAAAATCATCCATTTCACTTAGTTGACCCTAGACCATGACCTTTAACAGGATCAATTGGAGCAATAACTATAACATCAGGTATTGTTATATGATTTCATTTAAAAAATATAACTTTAATAATCATTGGAATTATAATTATTATTATGACAATATTACAATGATGACGAGATATCGTCCGAGAAGGAACATATCAAGGAAAACATACTATAATTGTAACTAAAGGACTAAAATATGGAATAATCCTATTTATTATCTCAGAAGTATTTTTTTTTATTTCATTTTTCTGGGGATTCTTCCATAGAAGATTAGCACCAACAATAGAAATTGGTATATTATGACCACCAAAAGGAATTCAAACCTTTAATCCAATAGATATTCCCCTATTAAATACAACAATTTTATTGTGTTCAGGTATTACAATTACATGGGCCCACCACAGAATCATAAACATAAATCACTCACAAACAGTAAAAGGTTTATTTGTAACAGTGATTTTAGGTATTTATTTTACAATTTTACAAGCATATGAATATATTGAATCACCATTTACTATTGCAGATTCAGTATATGGATCATGTTTTTTTATAGCAACTGGATTCCATGGTATCCATGTAATCATTGGAACAACATTTTTAATTGTATGTTTAATTCGAACAATAAAATTCCATTTTTCAAGTAAACATCATTTTGGATTTGAAGCTGCAGCATGATACTGACATTTTGTTGATGTAGTTTGGTTATTTTTATATATTTCTATTTACTGATGAGGTAGTTATTTTTTTAGTATAATAAGTATATTTAACTTCCAATTAAAAGGTCTTAAATTAAGAAAAAATAATAATAATAACCATAAAAACCATAATTATAATAATAATAATTAGATTAATATTAATAATATTATGTTTTATAATTTCAAAAAAAGATAAAAATAACCGAGAAAAAATAACACCATTTGAATGTGGATTTGACCCTAAAAGATCATCACGAATACCATTTTCTATACAATTCTTCATGATTGCAATCATCTTCTTAATTTTCGATGTAGAAATCATTATTATTCTTCCATCAATTAAAGTTATACATACTAGAAACATAATTATATGATTTATAGTAACTACAATATTTATTATTATTTTAATTTTAGGATTATATTATGAATGAAAAAATAAAATTCTTGAATGAACTATTTAAGGGGTTATAGTTAAATTATAACTTTTAATTTGCAATTAAAAATTATTCTAAATAAGAATTATCCTCAAAAGTAAAGAAGTAAAAAATTTACATTTAGTTTCGACCTAAAAATAGAGTTATATTACTCCATACTTTTAACTAAAACCAAAATAGAGGTAATTCACTGTTAATGAATTTATTGATTTATAAAATCTAGTTAAAAGAGAATGTTGTAACTAAAAGAAGCCGCTAACTATCTTTTAAAGCGGTTAAAATCCGTTTTTCTCTTATTTATATAGTTTAAATAAAACATTTCATTTTCAATGAAAAAATGAAATAAGATATTTCTATAAATACTTAAGAAGATATAAATCTTATCATAATATCTTCAATATTAGGCTTTTAACTTAAGCTACTTAAATTTAATTAATAAGAAAAACAAAAACAAATAAAAAGAAAGTAAATATATAAATCTTTAAATTATTAAAGTAAAAAAACTGAGACAACTTACTCAAAATTACTAAATAAAAAAAAGATAATTTTGAGAATGTTGTCTCACCTCAACCAACTTCAAAATTAATAAATGATTTAAAAGTAAAATTATTAAAAACTTTTGAAGATAAATAAGTTCTATAATTTGGTATAAATCATATATTACTGAAAAAATTAACCATTAAATATTTATAAATATAATAGTGATTAAAATTTTTATTAAATTCAGAAAATTTTAAACCAAAAATTATTCTTAATAAAATAACAACAATTGTAATAATTTTTATAAAAAAAGATAGTATTAAAAAAAATGGAGTTACAAAAATTATTCATCTAATTATTCTTCCTCTAACAACAGATATTAAAACTAAAAAAATTATTGAAAAATTTATATAAAAATCCTCATAATATGATTGACAACTATAAGTATTTGGTCTTGTTATTAAAACATAAAAAATAAGACGAACACTATATGAAACTGTTAAACCTACAGAAATATATATAATTAAATAAATAAAAAGATTTGAACTCTCAAAAGAAAATATTTCTAAAATTAAATCCTTAGAATAAAATCCTGACAAATAAGGAAAACCACATAAAGCTAAATTTGAAATTAAAAAACAAGTAATTGTTATTGGTAAATAATTTATTAAACCACCTATAAAACGAATATCTTGAGTATTATTTATTACATGAATAATTAAACCAGCACATAAAAATAATAAAGCTTTAAAAAAAGCATGAGTTAATAGATGAAAAAAAGAAAAAATTGGATAACCTAAAAAAAGAATTGTCATTATTAGACCTAATTGTCTTAAAGTTGATAAAGCAATAATTTTCTTTAAATCAAATTCAAAATTAGCGCCCAACCCAGACATAAATATAGTTATTATAGATAAAATTAAAAAAAAATTACAATCAAACAATATTAATAAATTTCTAAAACGAATCAATAAATAAACACCAGCTGTGACTAAAGTTGATGAATGAACTAAAGCTGAAACTGGAGTAGGTGCTGCTATCGCAGCAGGTAACCAAGAAGAAAATGGAATCTGAGCACTTTTAGTAAAACCTGCAAAAATTAATAAGTAAATTAAATTTATTCTTCAATCAAAATTATTGCCCAAATAATAAAAATAATGTCAACTACCATAATTTATTATTCAAGAAATTGATAAAAGAATTGCCACATCACCTAAACGATTAGTTAAAATTGTTAAAGCCCCAGCATTATAAGATTTATAATTTTGAAAATAAATTACTAAACAATAAGATACTAAACCTAATCCATCTCAACCAATTAAAATACTAATTAGATTTGGTCTTATAATTAACATAAATATCGAAAAAATAAATATTAAAACTAAATATAAAAAACGAATTTTATATAAATCATCAAATATATATGAATGACTATAAAAAATAACTATAGAAGAAATAAAAAAAACACAACCTCTAAACATTATTGATATTCAATCAAAAATCAAAGTAAAAGTAATTAAAGTTCTATTTAAACTTAATAATTCTCAATCTAATATATAAATTATATTATTATATATAAAATTAAGACCAAGTATAATTATAACTATACCTAAAAAAAATAAAATTATCGATATATAAATATATATACTAAAATTCTTCATAAGTCTGAAATAAAATTATACCTATAACACCACAAATTATTATTCTTATTAAACTATTCAAACATAATCAAATTAAAAAAATATCAATTTTTATAATTAAAATATTTAAAGGTAATCAATGTAAAAAAAGTAATATTAATTCACGAACATTAATACCAGAAAAGTTTTTTAAACCAAAAAATAACTGACCATGTTGTGTATAAGCATATAAATAAATACTATAACAACAACTCAAAAAAGAACCTAAAAATAAATAAATAAATCTTAAATTACATCATCTCATAATTGAATTAATAATTATAATTTCACCTAACAAATTTAAAGAAGGTGGGCTAGCCATATTATTAGCACATAACAAAAATATAAAAAAAGAAAGACTTGGTATTAATGTAATAAAACCTTTATTAAAATAAAATCTTCGTCTACCTGAACGCTCATATATAATATTAGCTAAACAAAAAAGACCAGAAGAACATAAACCATGTCCAATTATTAGAATTAAAGCACCCAATATACCAAAGTAATTTAATGAAAAAATACCACAAATTACTAAAGCCATATGACTAACTGAAGAATAAGCAATTAATGATTTTATATCAACCTGAAATATACAAATTATACCAATTACTGCCATTCCAAATAATCTTAAACAAATAAAAAATAAATTATTAAATAAGTAATTACCATTTAAAAATTTAAATACACGTATTAACCCATAACCTCCTAATTTTAATAAAACTCCAGCCAAAATCATTGAACCTGAAATTGGTGCTTCAACATGAGCTTTTGGTAATCAAAAATGAAAAAAAACTATAGGTATTTTAATTAAAAAGGCTAAAATTAAACCTAAATATAAATAAAAATTATAATCCAAATAAATTATTATAAAACACAAACTATTATTTAAATTATAAATATAAAAAATTGATAATAACAAAGGCAATGAACCAAATAAAGTATAAAACAATAAATAAAAACCAGCAGATAAACGCTCTGGTTGATAACCTCAGCCAAAAATTAATAATAAAGTAGGGATTAAACTAGACTCAAAAAAAACATAAAATAAAAAAATATTAGAAGTAGAAAAAGTTATTATTAAAAAAAATATCAAAAAAATTAAAAGTATTAAAAATAAACTATTATTTTTATCAATTATATAACTTGACAAAATTATTAAAATAGTAATTCAAATAGTTAAATAAATCAATGTACCAGATAATAAATCTATTATAAATATATAACTAAAGCAAGAAAAGTAAGTCAATATAAAATTTATATTTAAAAAAATTAAAAAAAATAAAATTATTCTAAAAACTAAAATTATTCAATTTGATAAAAAAATTATTGGTAACATTAAAAAAAAAGTAAAAAATATTTTTATCATAACAAACCAGACAAATTTAACAGATTATCATTACCAAATGAACGAATTATAGTTACTAAAATAGAAAGACCCAAAACACCTTCACAAACAGAAAAAGTTAAAAATAAAATAATAAAATTGTTTTCACTTAAATAATTATATAAAAATAAAAAGAAACTAAAAAAAATAATAACAACTAAATATTCTAATCTTAATAAGGTTAATAATAAATGTTTACGTAATGAAATAAAAATTAAAATACCAGTAAAAAATATATAAATACAAAAATATATTAAAATAAGTTTTAATAGTTTAATAAAAAATAATGATCTTGTAAATCATAGATAGTAAAAACTTTAAAACTTCAGCAAAGAAATTATATATCTCATCTTTAATCTCCAAAATTAATATTTTAATTAAAATACTCGCTGAAAATGAAAATAATTCTATTAATAATTATCACTATATCAACAATTATTATTTTTATAAATCATCCACTAAGTATAGGATTTATCATTATTATTCAAACAATTTTATTATCCATAATAATTAATATAATAATAAAATATTCATGATATTCATATATTCTTATTTTAACTATATTAGGGGGTATATTAATCTTATTTATATATATAGCCAGAATTGCATCAAATGAAATTATGAAATTCTCACCAAAAATTATAATTTTAACTATTATTACTTTTATAGTTACAATAGTAATTGTAAAAAATGAATTTATAATAATAAATTATCAAAATTTAATAATTATAGAAAATCAACAAAATATATCACTAATAAAATTATTTAATAACAAAAGATCTATATTAACAATTATTATAGCTATATATTTATTAATAACTATAATTTATGTAATCTTTATAATTAATACATTTGAAGGCCCTATACGTAAAAAAAATTATGAAAAAACCTATCCGTAAAAACCACCCATTCATTAAAATTATAAACTCATCATTAATTGATTTACCCACACCATCATCAATTTCAATTTGATGAAATTTTGGTTCACTATTAGGTATATGTCTTGTAATCCAAATTTTAACAGGATTATTCTTAGCTATACACTACACTGCTGATATTAATATTGCATTTAATAGTGTTGTTCATATTACCCGTGATGTAAACAGAGGATGATTATTACGAAATATACATGCTAATGGAGCATCAATATTTTTTATTTGTTTATACCTACATATTGGCCGTGGTATATATTATGGATCATATAAACTATTTATAACATGAAGAGTAGGTGTTATTATATTATTCACAATTATAGCAACTGCATTTCTTGGTTATGTTTTACCTTGAGGACAAATATCATTTTGAGGAGCAACAGTTATTACAAATTTAGTTTCAGCAATTCCATATTTAGGTAATGAAATTGTTAAATGATTATGAGGAGGATTTTCTATTGACAATGCCACATTAACACGATTTTTTACATTACATTTTTTATTACCATTTATTTTAACTGCATTAACTATTATTCATTTATTATTCCTTCATCAAACAGGATCTAATAATCCAACAGGTATAAATAGAAATTATGATAAAATACCATTTCATCCTTACTTTTCAATTAAAGACATTATAGGAATAATTATTATATTATATTTATTTTTAATATTAAACTTATTAGAACCACGAATAATAGGAGACCCAGAAAATTTTATTCCAGCAAACCCACTTGTCACACCAATTCATATTCAACCTGAATGATATTTTTTATTTGCATATGCAATTTTACGATCAATTCCCAACAAGTTAGGAGGAGTAATTGCAATAATACTATCAATTCTTATATTAATAATTATTCCAATTACAAGAAAAAATAAATTTCAAAGAAATATATTTTATCCAATTAATCAAATAATATTTTGAGCATTCTTCACTATAATTATTTTATTAACATGAATTGGAGCTCGACCTGCAGAAGAACCTTACATTACAACAGGACAAATTATCACAACTTTATATTTTATATATTTTATTGTTAACCCAATCATACTTAAAATATGAGATAAAATAACTGAATAGTTGACTAAGCTTTAGAAAAGCATATATTTTGAAAATATAAAATAGTGGTTAAATTCCTCTATCAACTTAACTTATAATAATGATTATAAAAACTCAAACAAATAAAAAATAAAACCTATAAAAAAAATAAAATAATTTAAAGAAATAGGTAAAAATACTTTTCAAGTTAAATATATAAGTTTATCATAACGAAAACGAGGTAAAGTACCACGAACTCAAATAACAAAAAAGATAATAAAAATTAATTTAAAAAAAAAAGTTAAAGAAAATAAATTACAACCTAAAAAAACGATAACAGTTAATAAACTTATAAAAATAATATTTATATACTCTGATAAAAAAATATAAGCAAAACCTCCTCTTCTATATTCAACATTAAATCCAGAAACTAATTCAGATTCACCTTCAGCAAAATCAAAAGGAGAACGATTTACTTCTGCCAAAAAAGAACTTAATCAACAAAAAAATAAAGGAAAAGAGAAAAAAATAAATCAAATATAATTCTGATAATAATGTATAGAAACAAAATTAAAATCATAAACAAAAATAAATAAACACAATAAAATTATAGACATTCTAACCTCATAAGAAATAGTTTGAGCCATAGAACGTAATGAGCCTAACAAAGAATAATTAGAATTTGAAGATCAACCACATATTAAAACACCATAAACACCAAATCTAGTACAACAAAGAAAAAAAAGAAAACCTAAATTAAAATTATATAAATTAATTAAATAAGGAAATAATAATCAAAGAGAAAAGGAAAGAAATAATATAAAAACTGGTGAAAAATAATAAACTATAAAATTTGATAAACACAAATATGTTTGTTCCTTAAAAAATAATTTTAAACCATCTCTGAAAGGCTGTAAAATACCTATATAACCTACCTTATTTGGACCCTTACGTAACTGAATATAACCAAGAACTTTACGCTCCAATAAAGTTACAAAAGCTACTGATAAAAGAATTATAATTAATAAAAATAAAAAATAAACTAAATATATTACTATTTGTAAAATAATTACATAAATAAATTCTAAATTTATTGCACTAATCTGCCAAAATAGTTAATTTTAATCAAAAGTAATAATATTATTAATATAAATGGTCCTTTCGTACTAATTTATATATAAATAAGGATAGAAACCGACCTGGCTCACGCCGGTCTGAACTCAAATCATGTAAGAATTTAATGGTCGAACAGACCAAAATAACTGAAATTCTGCCCCCAGATTTAATCTTAATTCAACATCGAGGTCGCAAACCTTTTTATCAATTTGAACTCTCCAAAAAGATTACGCTGTTATCCCTAAGGTAAGTTAATCTTATAATCAAAAATTTTGGATCAAAACATAAATTAATGTAAAAAAATTAATGAAAGTTATTTAAATTTCACTGTCACCCCAACAAAACTTAATATTTTAAGAAAATATAATTAATAACCAAAATAAAAACTTATTTATTAAGTAAACTTCTATAGGGTCTTCTCGTCCTATAAAAAAATTTTATCTTTTTAAATAAAAAATTAAATTCAAATAAATTAATTAAATAAAGTTAATTTTTCATCAAACCATTCATTCTAGCCTTCAATTAAAAGACAAATGATTATGCTACCTTAGTACAGTCAAAATACCGCAGCCTTTTAATTTATTAAATCAATGGGCAGGCCCAATCTTATATATTAATCAAAAAAACATGTTTTTGTTAAACAGGTGAAAATTTATATTGCCGAATTCATATAATTAAATTAAACAAATTACTAATTTTATCATTATAAAAAAACATTATAAATTAAAAAATTATTATTAATAAATATTTAAAGAAAAATAAATTCTAAAAAAAGAAAAATAATTATAACAAAATAATTGATGAAAATTTTTAATCCTACAAAAAATCACAAAAAAATAACTTATAAAAATTAACTTAAGATTATCCCCAAGAAAATTACTTTAAAAATAATTATAATTAATAAAATTAAATATAACAAATAATTAAAGCTAAATTAAATTTATTTATCAATAAACTAGATATAAAATTAAATGAATAGCATATAACATCTAATTAAAAATTATTAATTTTTATAAAACAAAAAATTACATTAATAATTAACTCTTAAATTTTCGAGAAAATAGTATTAAACTTAAATAATTGATAAACCCTGATGCAAAAGGTACTAGAAACAAACTATACTTATATAAAAGAAAAACTAATCCTTCACAGTAAAAAATATAAGAAAAAAGATTTTTTCAAAAATACTAAAAATAAAAATAATTTTAATAAAATAAAAAAAAATAATAAATTAAAACTTAAATAAAAATTTTTCAAACTGTATTGAATTGCACAAAAAAATTATTAATGTAAATAATAATTACCCTACGGTATCAATTTGAACTTACCAGGCCCACCTTCCGGTAGGCCTACTTTGTTACGACTTATCCCAACTAACAATGGGAGTGACGGGCGATGTGTACATTATTTAGAACTATAATCATAATTATAATTTAATAAAAATTACATTTAAATCCAATTTTACAAAAAAATTCCAAATTATTGATCCATTATTATAATAAATGTAACCCATCTCTTCTTTAATATAACTACATCTTGACCTAACATTAAACTCATAAAAGTTTTAAGAAAATAATCTTATAATACATTCAATGACAGCGATATATAAGTAAAATTAAAGTAAAATCAATCGTGGATTATCAATTATAGGACAGGTTCCTCTAAACAGATTAAATAACCGCCAAATTCTTTTAATTTAAAGAACATAACTATTAATATTAAGAAAATTTACAGTAAAAATAATAGGGTATCTAATCCTAGTTTATTCAAAACTTTCATATATAAATCTTTAACCTATAAAATTATAAAAAAATTAAAATTTCACCTAAAATTAAAAATTAATTTTACAAAAAACAAAAATTAATACATAAATCAAAAAAATTTAATTTAACTAATTGTATAACCGCAACTGCTGGCACAATTTTTGTTAGTTATTAATTTAAACCCTGATATTATCTCACAATAATAAAATCAAAATTAAATATTGAAATAAAAATCTTTTAGAAAAAAAAGAAAACCTTACATATAAAATAGTTAAAAATTAAAATTTTAAATAAAGAATCAAAATTTAAAAATAAAAAAAAAACCGGAACCATAAGCATTTATGCCCCTCCCCCCGGTCGTACCCACCTATAACTATTTATTGAATTACTATTCCACACACATCCTACTTACATATCAATGCTATCATTCCTTAACTAACATATACATTACCTACATATAAATCCTTATATAACCATTATTAACCTATTGCTTTGCTATACATACCTCTAACTATCTTCTAGGTATACCCATACACATTACCTACATATAAATCCTTATATAACTGTTGTTAACCTATTGCTTTGCTATACATACCTCTAACTATCTTCTAGGTATATCCATACACATTACCTACATATAAATCCTTATATAACTGTTGTTAACCTATTGCTTTGCTATACATACCTCTAATTGTTTCCTAAGCATATCAAGTGACTTTACCTACCTACAAATCATTATTAGATCCTGATCCTAGATCAATAGTTCTTATATCCATGTAATCCTTGTTCTTATACATCATGTAACTTACCCCTATATAAATATTTACCCTAATTGAACCTTATTGGTTATATACATATCCCTTTAGTTTAATCTCCCGTCTCTTATATGACTCAATCCCTTTAATTGTAAACAATATCTATTTCTTTTTCTTTTCTCTTTCTACCACTGATATATATCATCTCTACTTACCCTCTTATATATAATTCCCTTCGTATACTACCAAGCTTTATATTTATTCGTGACCGGCGACTCTTTTATATCCTAATTATGCATCATATCTATTAACTATCTCATCTATTACCCTTTTCTCTGGAAATAAGTATATGCCCGCTACCTAGTAACCCTTATCCTATTATAAATTAATATTAAAAATTATATAATATTATTATATTTATAAAATATTAATAAATCAAAAATCAACATTTTATAAAAAAAAAAAAATATGGGAACTAAATTTAACTATATTATTTTATAATAAAAATAATAAATAAATTATATATAATTAATAAATTCCATTAAAATTTAATTTTTATTAAATAAGATGCCTGATAAAAGGATTATTTTGATAGAATAAATCATGTAATTATATTACTCTTATTATATTATTTAGAATTAAACTAACCCTTTGAAATCAAAATTCAATGTGCATCAATACACCAAAATATAGAAAGATAAGCTAAATTAAGCTTTTAGGTTCATACCCTGAATATAGAATATAAATTCTTCTTTCTA